TAAATAATATGAGACTCGAAATGAAAGTACCCTTCTCGCATACATTCCCCATTACGTTGTCGGAACAAAAATATTGCATGTATCAATATGGATGGAAATATTTAGTACATGAAATAGCGATTTGCTAGATATATAAATAGATATATAAGATATAACTAATAAAACGGATCTTGTGTTCTGGAATTGGAATCAAAGAAAGATATTTAAAATGGCTCGTATGTTGTGACTTGGAATAAATGTTTCTCGGTAAAGGAAGGGAATAGTAATTTATTCATTCCTAATTTATTCCTATAGAACGTCTAGGAACAAGAAGATTAAATCGGATATATCGACAGATTCCCGCGTAGTCCAAAGAAAAAAAAGATCCAATTTCATCTCTATCGAATTTTAATATCAGAATAGTGGATATAATTATGATGCAATGGGTTAGGTCCACTTACTTTTTATTTTGTTGATTTCTAATCGATTTAATTGGAATAATGGAAAATAGGAAAGGAATAGTAATATTTGAAGATTTAACGAGACGACTTATCCTTACATTCATTATAATATTTAATATAATATTTATAATAATTATATTATTTATTTAATAATAAATAATATATTTTTTATTTAATAATATATTTAATTTATTAAAATAGCAAATTTATAACCATACTATAATTAATTATAATGTTATAATTTTGATTATATATTAAAATATTTAATTATACGGTTTGTTACTTTTTTTTTATTACTTTATTACAAAGATCAACAATATCTTTATTCGCACTTCAAATATGAATACTACTGCCGGAGTTTTATGATTTATGAAAAAAGCAAAGCCCCTTATCGGATTTGAACCGATGACTTACGCCTTACCATGGCGTTACTCTACCACTGAGTTAAAAGGGCTTGTTTGATCCAATTCCTGAATAAAGACACTATGAGTTTAGTATATATACTTATTATAATAGATGTACATAGATATATCTTATAATAAGTATAAGGGTTCATTCAGGAATGAAAAATTTTCTTTATCCAGTAAAAGTAAATTAAATAATTTAATATAATTTAATATAGAGTATATAATATAGGTAAAATAAAAGGTTTATTGATATTGGATTTGATAAATATCAATACAATGAATTGTTTCAAGACTATCCTAATTGACATCATAACTAAATTCATTTGAGTGATACATGTATCCACTAATTTAACATAGATCCAAGATATTTCATTGAATCATTGATAAAGAGATTCGGATAAAGAGATTCGGCGTGGCCTTTGAACCAAACTTTTATCGAAAAAAATTGTATAGAAAGAATCGTGAAAGACGGAAAGATCCTTCGTATCGAGTCATACCATTCCATTATATTGACAATTTTAAAAAACTATTCATACTATGAACATAGTATGATGGCGGTCGTGCAAGTCTGCCCCCATCGTCTAGCGGTTCAGGACATCTCTCTTTCAAGGAGGCAGCGGGGATTCGACTTCCCCTGGGGGTAGGGTACTACGAAAGGAAGTTGATCGTGGATTATCAATAAGCCTGGAATTGATTCTTCCTGGGTCGATGCCCGAGCGGTTAATGGGGACGGACTGTAAATTCGTTGGCAATATGTCTACGCTGGTTCAAATCCAGCTCGGCCCAATAATTTGCCGATCCGCCATGAAATGATATAATATAACCCATTTGTTGCTCTCCAGAAATGCCCGATCCCCCAATCCCAATACGGAAGAAATCCATTTTATGATATATCTATACCACTATTTATTTACTCTCTTTTTACAAGAAATTCTTATCTTGCTAATGATCTAGATTCATATCAGGATCCGTAACTATAAAGTAAAGTTTAAGGAAAAGAGTAAATAAAAAAAAACTTTTTTGATTGAACGAGTGATTATCCAATTGATTTGGCAATAACGAAAGGATTACTAGTAATACCGGCTGCTCTCACTAAAGTACATATACATATGGGTATCGATATATCACACTCGCAGCTCTGTTACAACACGCCAATTCTAATCGAAATTGAAAGGGTTAGAATGAAATCATAAAAATATGTATACTTTATTTTATTATGGTATTTACTTGGGATTGTAGTTCAATTGGTCAGAGCACCGCCCTGTCAAGGCGGAAGCTGCGGGTTCGAGCCCCGTCAGTCCCGACGAATCCAAATCCAATAAAAAACTATATCAATTCATCTCTCTATTTTTTGTGAAAAGAAGTCCAAATAACATAATTTCATTCCCAACAGCGATCCCTCTTCTTTTTTTCTTTTTCGTTTCACATTTATCATCAACCAAATGGGGGAATTTCCATTTCTTCGACTAGTACCGATTCGATTGATGGGAGAGAGGCATATGTGGATTAGTACAATTATTATATTATTAGCATCAGATTCAGGATTCCACGGGATACCGTACTGGGTCTGGCTTTTTCAATTACTCCCGATCTGTGAAATATGAAATAGAGTAGAGTATTGTATGTTTCCCGGGAGTCCATACATAAATGGAATTTGTACAATATAAAATAAATTGAACATAGTTACTGTGTATAGAATAGTATAGAATACTTTTTTTTTAAGATTAAAATAAAAGTATATCCTTTTCGGGCCCTATTTTGTGTAACCTCAATTTCAAATTTTACTAATTTGAAATAATCTATCTCATTCAAATTTCGCATTGAGCTTTTGATATATGCGTCCCATTACTAATCCAATGAAAGAGGATATTCAAAAAATAAAGATCAAACAAGGATCACTTTTTTTATTAGCGAGGTAATGCATTTTTTTTTTTTTTATTATATTTTATAAGGGTTTTTCCTTGAAAGAACAAACTTTTTAAATTTATATATAAATATATAAAAAAATAGTTAATTTGATGGAATATTCGATTTTTTTATACCGGAATTTGTACTCGTCTTTATCATACTTCTTTTGTTTTCCAAGAAGATTGGATCATTAAAAAAAGGAGTTTATAACTTAGCTCCTTCCTTTTTTTTCATTGAGCTTCTATTGTTTGTTGGGGTTTGTTTAGAACCAATGGTAAGTGGAAAGGCGGTTAGATGATACTTCATCAGATGATTGTACAAAGAGGGCGGTAGGTTATAGAAAAGAAAGAATGGAAAAGAATGATAAATAAATAAAGGAATTATTGATTGTATCGGGAATCAAATTTTGAGTTCAGTATGGATAAAAGATTGTCCTATGTTATACTATTCAATTCTTGACGATGAATCGATTTGATAGCTCCGATATTGTTATTCATGATATTGATCCGATTCGATATCATCGAGATGTAATGCATCCCATTGAATTTCCAGGCGAAAGATTTATTATCTCTATGGGATTAACTCCCGAGTTATTGCGAATTAAAGAAAAATTAAACAATGAGATTATGGAAGTAAATATTCTCGCATTTATTGCTACTGCACTGTTTATTCTAGTTCCTACTGCTTTTTTACTTATAATATACGTAAAAACAGTCAGCCAAGGTGATTAATTTGAATTAAACTTGATTTTTTATTTCTTATCAATAATTGCAGAGAAGAAAAGGATAAAAATTTCGCGTCTTAACTGAAATGGGCAGACTAGAATCAGTCGTATTCTATGAGATACGATAGTATGGTAGAAAGATTCAGATATTTCTTTCTACCATACTATCTAGTATTGTTATTGTAGTGTATAAAGTTGTATTGTAATGCGGGTTAATTTAATATAGATTAATATAGATCAATCTACAATAGTATCATCATATTCCTTTTCTATATATATAGAAATCGATTTAATTACGTATATATAATATATATAGTGATAATGTATATTATATAGTATCCCAATTCTATTTCTTTGCTTTATCTATTTGTATTTAATTTGTGTTGATTTCAATTAAATTAATTTGAAATAATCGAAAGCGACTTTTACGATTAGAATTCCTAGATTTCTGATTATTTTCAATATGAATCCCGATCGAAGAAGTCATTGATTGAGGAGTTGACAAATGATCCATGGGAACTTCTTCGGATTTCGAAAAGGATTAGTAAAACCCGTCGACTTTTAACGTTTGAACCATGATATGAAATGGGTTCAATAAAACAAGCAAAACATAAATAAAATTTCTAAAATAGTAAAACTAAAACAAGCGGCGCAATATGTGACTCGCCCAAGACAATATTTTAGGATGTGCAGTATCTCGTTGGACAACTACTATGTTGTTTCCCAATGTGTATCCACGTAATGGAATAACCGAATTGTTTTCTCTTTGATCTTTGAACAGTAAAGAGGTAAACAAAATAAAAAAAAGTTCCGTTCTTCCTCATGGTCCATATCTAACTTTGGTAAGAGTCAGTTCATCGAAATAGAAAATTTATGAAGAATTCAGTTGGAATAAATTTCCTACCATTTGTATTCCTTTTACTTTTTTTACTTTCAAAATACGAACACGGAAATAATTGAAATATTTCTTTGATTGAAAGAGTATTCTTCATATATATTTATTATTCATAGAATACATTACTCAACTAAAATCCAAGAGAATTTCGAAATGAAGATATTTTTCATTTCTATTTCAATTTAAAAATAAAATTTTAAATTGAAATAGTGAAATTTTAAATAAAAAAAACTTTGCCGACTTTGCCGAACGATCTATAAAAAAAAGTGATACTGTTTAGTTCCTAAACTCAATTAGTAGTACTTCTAGAGTCCACTCCTTCCCCATACTACTAGTGAAAGGGAAAACGTAAAGACTACCATTAAAGCAGCCCAAGCGAGATTTACTATATCCATGTGAATTATGTCCTCTATCTCTATGAAGGAATTATTCAATTATTGTTCACTAATAAATAATAGGGGAATCACTGGCGCAGAGTCAAAAAGTTATTCTGACCCAACACCGTTGATGAAACAATCCAATAAATCCAATTATAACAAGTTCTTATACGATTTCTAGTATAATTAGAAAAGATTAAGCCCAAGCAAAATATGCGGAAACCCCCTTGGAAGTATCAAAGAAATGAT